TTGATCCAAGTCATAATCTATATTGGATTCCCAAATTTATTAATAGAGGGACAAACACGAGGAATCGAAGAATTACAGATGAATGTACAAAAGGAGTTTCATTCTGTAAACCGGAGACTCAACATTGCTATCACAAGAGTTAAAAAACCTTATGGACAACCTAATATTCTTGCAGAATATATAGCTTTACAATTAAAAAATAGAGTTTCGTTTCGAAAAGCAATGAAAAAAGCTATTGAATTAACTGAACAAACAGATACAAAAGGAATTCAAGTGCAAATAGCAGGCCGTATCGACGGAAAAGAAATTGCACGTGTCGAATGGATCAGAGAGGGTAGAGTTCCCCTACAAACAATTCGCGCTAAAATTGATCATTGTTCCTATACAATTCGAACTATTTATGGAGTATTAGGTATAAAAATTTGGATATTTGTAGACGAGGAATAATCGACCTTGTCTTCCCATTCTGTCCAGTGATAAAACAAAAAATGACAAACTCTTTCATTCTTTTTCCGTTAAAAAAAAAAAATGAACAATTCTAATTCTATAAGGTTAAATAAAAATTCGATTGATCATTTGGTATAATTGCTATGCTTAGTGTGTGACTCGTTAGTTTTTTCTTTATAGTTTCAAGTTGGGAGATTAAAAAAAAAATAGACTGAACCCCGCTATAAACTTTGTAATTATATAAAATAAACTAATAACCAACTTATTGCTTCGTATTGTCAAGATCCCAAGAAACAGTCACTATATGAATGAGTGGATCTATCATATGGTTGTAGCAACTGAAATTCTTTCAAGAAAAAATAAATCTGATTATGGGTTGTAAAGCAAAAAAAAAAAATAAAGGGATGTGGATAAATGGAAGGATGATAGAAAGAAAGAACAAAAATATCAATGATATATGATTCCAATATGTATGGTCTATGAATCACGTCATAAAAGGCAGTGTGATAAAGCATCAATACTAATAATCAATACTGATAAGATAATTAGAAATATAAGAATTCAAAAATGAAATAATTTTAAATAGAATAAAATAATAAAGAGCCTTCGGGTTAATAAAAACTGAGGAAATTGACTCGGGAACGAATTTTGTTGGAAGCTCCATTGCAAAGTTCGGACCTAACCATTAATGGAGAAGCTATGGGAACGACAGAACCTGTGACTGCATAGGATTATATTGAAAACGAATCCTAATAATTCATTGGGTGGGATGGCGCAACGGACCAAGAAAAAATTGATTTATTCTGAGAGGTCATGAATTGAACCTACGAATGAAACAGGAAAGAGTAAATATTCGCCCGCGAAACCTCTATTTATTGGATTACAATCTTTTGTCGTAATTTGATAGAGGTCAAAAAAAAATAAGGAAAGGGTTCGTTATGTTATAAAAATAAAAAAGAGAAACATTACATTATCTATAAAGATAGATAAATGTACACACACGTCTAGCTGTATTGTATATCTTGTATCTACATCTTCCTCCCTATGTAAGAAATTAAATATCAATAAAAGCCATTACTTGGTGTATTATCTATTAATGTGTACCTATTAATGTGTATCTATTAATGTGTATCTATAATATTATTGAATTTGAATCCTTTCATTCGCGAGGAGCTGGATGAGAAGAAACTCTCATGTCCGGTTCTGCAGTAGAGATGGAATTAAGAAACAACCATCGACTATAACCCCAAAAGAACCAGATTTCGTAAACAACATAGAGGAAGAATGAAAGGAATATCTTGTCGAGGCAATCATATTTGTTTCGGCAGATACGCTCTTCAGGCACTTGAACCTGCTTGGATTACAGCTAGACAAATAGAAGCAGGGCGAAGAGCAATGACACGATATGCGCGTCGTGGTGGAAAAATATGGGTACGTATATTTCCCGACAAACCTGTTACAGTAAGACCCGCGGAAACACGTATGGGTTCAGGGAAGGGATCCCCTGAATATTGGGTATCCGTTGTTAAACGGGGTCGAATACTTTATGAAATGGGTGGAGTATCAGAAACTGTAGCTAGAGTAGCTATTGAGATAGCTGCGCGCAAAATGCCTATACGAACTCAATTTCTTATTTCAGGATAGAGATGTAGAACTAAACAAAAAGGGGTATTGGGGATGAAAAAACAACCGCAGGTTTATTTATTTCTGGACGGACAATATTTCTTTTTTTCTTTCATACTTTTGCATTGAAATAACAGATTGAAATAAAAATGATATGATTCAACCTCAGACCCTTTTGAATGTAGCGGATAACAGCGGAGCTCGAAAATTGATGTGTATTCGAATCATAGGAGCTGGTAATCACCGATATGCTCATATTGGTGATGTTATTGTTGCTGTAATAAAAGAAGCAGTTCCCAATATGCCTCTAGAAAGATCAGAAGTAATTAGAGCTGTAATTGTACGTACATGTAAAGAACTCAAACGTGAAAACGGTATGATAATACGATATGACGACAATGCTGCAGTTGTCATTGATCAAGAAGGAAATCCAAAAGGAACTCGAGTTTTTGGTGCGATCGCTCGAGAATTGAGACAGTTGAATTTTACCAAAATAGTTTCATTAGCTCCCGAAGTATTATAAATAGTAGTAGATGAGACTATGATATAGTAGGGTATCTGAAATAGATCAAATAGATCAAATTAGTAGATTGTGTCTCACGTATATACTTTATAATAAAAAAAAAGAAAAAAAAAGGAAACATGTTGATTATATCAAAATTTGGAGGAACCTATAATTCTAGTTCGTCATGGGTAGGGACACTATTGCCGATCTAATAACTTCTATAAGAAATGCTGACATGGATAAAAAAGGAAGGGTTCGAATAGCATCTACAAATATCACCAAAACCATTGTTAAAATACTTCTACGAGAAGGTTTTATTGAAAACGTTCGGAAACATCAGGAAAGTAACAAATATTTCTTGGTTTCAACTCTGCGACATAGAAAAACCAGAAAAGGAATATATAAAACTAGAACCATTTTAAAGCGTATCAGCCAACCCGGCTTACGAATTTATTCCAACTATCAACGAATTCCTAAGATTTTAGGTGGAATGGGAATTGTAATTCTTTCTACTTCTCGAGGTATAATAACAGATCGAGAAGCTCGACTAGAAAAAATTGGAGGAGAAATTTTGTGTTATATATGGTAATCTTCCACCTCTGGTATCCGAATTTGATCTCTAACTTCCTATTTGTAAAATAGAGAGGAAAAGTGAGTTATATAACTCTTCCTCCATTAGTTGATACTTCAAGGAGGTTACCTGGAATGAAAGAACAAAAATTGATTCATGAGGGTTTAATTACTGAATCACTTCCCAACGGTATGTTCCGGGTCCGTTTAGATAATGAAGATCTAATTCTAGGATATGTTTCAGGGAGGATCCGGCGCAGTTTTATACGGATACTACCGGGAGATAGAGTCAAAATTGAAGTAAGTCGTTATGATTCAACCAGGGGACGTATAATTTATCGACTTCGCAACAAAGATTCGAATGATTAGTTTATTTTTTTAACCATGGGTATACAATTCAAAGTTCAAAAAAAATTCAAGAGACTTATTCTCTTCCAAGAAGTGGATTCAGAATTAAGGTAAGGAATAAAAAATATGAAAATAAGGGCTTCCGTTCGTAAAATTTGTGAAAAATGTCGACTGATTCGCAGGCGTGGACGAATTATAGTGATTTGTTCCAATCCGAAACATAAACAGAGACAAGGGTAATCTTTCTAAAAAAGAACTTTACTTTCAAAAATTCTAAAATAAGTACAATACGTAAAAATAAGGTAAAGGATCCGTTTTAACATGAAATGGATATCTCCGTATCTTTTCTTTTTGTATATTTCTGACTCATAAATATGAGATGATAAAATATGACAAAAGCTATACCAAGAATTGGGTCACGTAGGAATGGGCGTATTGGTTCACGTAAGAATGGACGTAGAATACCAAAAGGCGTTATTCATGTTCAAGCGAGTTTCAACAATACCATTATAACTGTTACAGATGTACGAGGTCGGGTAGTTTCTTGGGCCTCCGCTGGTACTTCTGGATTCAAAGGCACAAGAAGAGGAACACCTTATGCTGCTCAAGCCGCGGCGATAAATGCTATTCGTACAGTGGTTGATCAGGGTATGCAACGAGCAGAAGTTATGATAAAGGGTCCTGGTCTCGGAAGAGATGCAGCATTACGAGCCATTCGTAGAAGTGGTATATTATTAAGTTTCGTACGTGATGTAACACCTATGCCACATAATGGATGTCGACCTCCTAAAAAAAGACGTGTGTAGAAATAAGAATTAAACCGATTTCAAGAGAAATAAACGATTCAATGATCAAATAATAATACTAGTATAGTATGGTTCGAGAGGAAGTAGCGGGATCCACTCGAACACTACAGTGGAAGTGTGTTGAATCAAGAGTAGACAGTAAGCGTCTTTATTATGGTCGTTTCATTCTGTCACCACTTATGAAAGGTCAAGCTGATACCATCGGTATTGCAATGCGAAGGGCTTTACTTGGAGAAATAGAAGGAACATGTATCACACGTGCAAAATCTGAGAAGGTGCCACATGAATATTCTACGATAGTAGGTATTGAGGAATCAGTACAGGAAATCTTACTAAATTTGAAAGAAATTGTATTGAGAAGTAATCTCTATGGAGTTAGAGACGCGTCGATTTGCGTAAGGGGTCCTAGATACGTAACCGCTCAAGATATCATCTCACCACCTTCCGTAGAAATAGTTGACACGACACAACATATAGCTAACCTGACGGAACCAATTGATTTGTGTATTGGATTACAAATCAAGAGAGATCGCGGATATCGTATGGAACCCATAAATGACTCTCAAGATGGAAGTTATCCTATAGATGCTGTATCCATGCCTGTTCGAAATGCGAATCATAGTATTCATTCTTATGGGAATGGGAATGAAAAACAAGAGATACTTTTTATAGAAATATGGACAAATGGAAGTTTAACTCCT